AATTAGATAGACAATCTCGTACTGCTGGAATTTCTATTCTGTTTACTGAATCACATGAAATTTTACCCAACTACATATTTGTAATGAAGTGTATGAATTACCTACGAACGGAAGAATAAAGAGAATCTTTTACTTAAAACTAAAATTGGAAGTTGCAACAGATCCAAATGGAAAGGAATTGATAAAACAGTACTAAAAACAGAATTTTGTCACTTAGACCTATTAAGGTTTATAGGGTTTTGTCTATACAAAAAAAAATAAAATGATTCAAATTATATAATATTACATATTGGAATTTGAAAAAAGAATAAAAAGATTCAGTATTTGGGAGATAAAGACACAAAAATCAGAAACAATATAGAATCCCTTCTTTGAGCACTTAACCGATGAATTTCGGTGTTCAAAAAATGATTTGCAGAGAAGAGAGATATTTGTACTTTACTGATTTTTGAGTAGAATACCATTTGAAGTGTATAAAGTGTATAGGGTTGCATTTATTAAACACGTACGCGGATGGCTATAATATCCGACTTCTCCTTTATTTTAGTACCTTCTATTCGGGACAGCCCGGGTCGTCCTTTATCAAACGAGAATCTCTATTCAATGCAAAAATGAAGTAGAATAATTTTATGATAATTCCCTATCGACAACATATCTAACTAATAGATATCTGTAATTTATGTTCTGGGGTTTACATAGACTCATATATTTTGTTATAATTGAAATTGAGAAGGATTTTTTGATTAAAAAAAATAAATACTGATTAGTTTTATCTCAATTTGTATTTTCTTATGTATGTCATTAGGAAAACACAATTTTGAGATTAAAATCTCCAGAAGCGTTCATAAATTCGAAGTAAGCATAAGCAATAGTTAATGGTTCCAATTTGTCGGCTGAAAATCCACATGTGATTTCTCAATAGAAAAGCGAGAGAATGTTTTTAGCATTGTGGATTTTGAGATACTCTAGAATGAATCGAAGGAATGGATCAAATCCAAAACAAAAAAATTAAAAATTTCAATTACAATAAAAATTTAGTAATCCGATAAGATTTTTGTATCATTTTGGCGGCATGGCCGAGTGGTAAGGCGGGGGACTGCAAATCCTTTTTCCCCAGTTCAAATCCGGGTGTCGCCTGATCAAACAAAAAACCCGAAATCTCTTCTTTTCTTCTGTTCTATAGTAGGGAGCTTTTAAGACTTTATGATTCCCTTCTATTACTATACTACGGGACTGTCTAATGACTGGATCTTGGATTAGATTGTGGAGCCTGCTAAGAAATATGATTATATTTAGAATTTTGGAAAGGATTGGAAGTTGCGTTATATATGACGGACTTGCGAGATGAACGCTGGGGTATCCAATCAATATTAGATTCGATGGATAATCCTGTTTTTATAGAAAAGAGAAAGCATCTTTTTTGATAACCCCTAGCCAAGCCCTCCACCCCTCAGAGATAATCGGGAAAGGGGGTATGGATTAGAGGAAATAGAGATCTGTACTAGAAAGTGATTTATCTTTTTTAGTGATTTCTCCCTTTCCGTTTTTACTTACGAGGGTCAACAAAAAGATGGGCCTTATTATTCACATGTTCCCGTTCCCTTTGGATATTTTGCTTGTGTTTAATCTTTCCCCGATTCGAAATCGGAATCAGATTGGTTTATCAATAGTGTTCGGACAAAATCCCCTTTTTTGACTATGCACCATTGATTCCACTATTATTAGTGAGGAATCATTCCTTTGTATTTATAGAGATAGGAGACATAATTCACATGGATATAGTAAGTCTCGCTTGGGCTGCTTTAATGGTAATCTTTACATTTTCCCTTTCACTCGTAGTGTGGGGAAGAAGTGGGCTCTAGAAGTACTACTAAATTTAGTTGAGGAATCAAACCGTATCACTTGTTTTATAGATCGTTCTGCAACGCGTTTTGAACTATTTAAAATAAAAATATCTGAATTTCGAATTTCATTGGAGTCAAATGGAGTAATCTATGATATGAATCATACTCTTTCAATCAAAGAGATATTTGAGCGATTCCCCTGTTTGTATTTCGAAAAGAAGGGGATTCAGATGATTATAAATTTATTATAACCAAAGATTCTTCCGAAATCTTCTATTTCAATCAATGGAATGGGCTCTTACCATCTTTATAGATGGATACTGAGGAAGACCAAACCCCTTTTTTTGTTTGATTGCTTTTCCTTTTTACTGTTCAAAGAACAAGTGATTTTGTTAAGTGTATACGAACTTTCTATGAGAAATGATATATAGTAGTTACCTAACGAGAGACTATGCAATAATAAGATCTTGCTTCGAACGAATCACATATTGGGCATTTATCGCTTGGTTTCTAATCTTATAAAAGGCGATTTATGCTTTAGCGACCTTTTTCATATCATAGTTTGTGCGTTAAAAATAAGTGAGCTTTCCTCTTCTTTATTAGGAAAAGGAATTATAATCCTAAGATAATTCTAATCTTAGATTGATCGGAACAAATAGATGTAGCAAATAAATAGAATTGGGTGTTATGTCAATTCTATACAATATGTTATGTCAATTCCATACAATATATGAAATTAATAGAATATATTACATGATCAGAATTTGTAGATTGATCTATAGAATCTATCTTTATTCTATATTCAAACTTTATAGAATAAGAGATCGATAGTATGGTAGAAAGAAGGATTCATCTATTTCTTTCTTACCATACTATCAAATTAATAGAATACTGCCGATTAAAGTCTGCTCATTTCATTTAAAGTTAAGACACGAAATTGGAATCCTTTTCATTTGACTTCGTCAATTTTTGATAAGAACTCAGAAGGAAAGTTTTATTCAAATTCATTTGAAAATTCAAATGAATTAATCATTTTGACTAACCGTTTTTACATAAATGATAAGTAGAAAGGCGGTAGGAACTAGAATGAATAGTGCAGTAGCAATAAATGCAAGAATATTTACTTCCATAATCTCATCGGTTTTTTTACTTCACAATAACTCGGGATTTAATCCCATAGAGATGATAAATCTTTCGTCTGTAAATTCAATGAATGAATTACCTCTCGATGATCTTGAATGGGATCAATATCATGAATAACAATATCTGATCTATCAAATCAACTCGTAGTCGAGACTTGAATAGTATAACATAGGAAGTTCTTTTATCCATACCAAAAAATGATTTTGATTTCTGAACCAATTAATCCAAAATTCCTTGTATTTATTATCCGTTTCCTTGTTTTTTTCTATAACTTATCTTGCGTCTTGCTTGGATAATCCTCTGATGAAGGATTATCAGATTGCCTTTCCACTTCGATTAGTCACATAGTTACAAATCTAAACAAACAATAAACGCGAAATGGAAAACATAGGAAAGAAAAAAGAAACAAAGACTCCTTTTTGCTTGGGAATGAAATTATGCCCCCCGACACCGTTTCTATGTTCTATGAAAGGATGAAATGAATAGATATATTTATTGGATATTGGATCCGTCGGGACTGGCGGGGCTCGAACCCGCAGCTTCCGCCTTGACAGGGCGGTGCTCTGACCAATTGAACTACAATCCCAGGAAGATAAGGGATATAGCAGAAGATTTTATTCTTTTTTAGCTTCGTATGCGGTATTTCTGAAGGACAAGGCGGGTTATACCATCTTATGGTAGATTGGCGAATTATTGGGCCGAGCTGGATTTGAACCAGCGTAGACATGTTGCCAACGAATTTACAGTCCGTCCCCATTAACCACTCGGGCATCGACCCAGGAAGAATCAATTTGAGGCTTATTGGTAATCCATGATCAACTTCCTTTCGTAGTACCCTACCCCCAGGGGAATTCGAATCCCCGCTGCCTCCGTGAAAGAGAGGTGTCCTAAACCACTAGACGATGGGGGCTAACTTGCTCAACCGCCCTCATACTATGATCATAGTATGATCGGTTTTTTTGAAATTGTCAATATAATGGAATGGTATGATTAGATCTGAGGGATCTTTGCGTAGAGAATTGTATCGAATTTTTTGATTCGTCGTTCATATTAAAGAATACTAGGGATAGGAGTTTTTCAGAGAATGATTGGTCCGTCAGAAAAGAAAAGGTAGGGGTCAGTTCCATTTTTTTTGCTTTCATTCATTGTTAAGATGAGATATCCTTATCTCTATCTCACACTAAACCAGGAAAGTAACAACCAATAAGTCTAGTAAAATAAATCTATTAAGCGAGATCAACAAGTTATTGAAAATCTTCTATAAGATTTTAGTTCAAGGGGACAAGTAGAATCTCTTCATCACACGATTCAATGAAATATCTTGAAATCTCTTTTATGTCGAATTGGTAACTGTCCATGTTATGTATCAATCAAGTCAATTTTGCTTTGATAGGAATCATTTCAATAAAATAAATTAGGGTCGGTCTTAAAAAAATTTACCCTAGAGTTGCTAGGCAAATCCATTTGATTATTAAAAATAAGCCACTAGCCACTACGAGTCTAGTGCATATACTTATGTATATCTAGTGCATATACTTATGTATATCTAGTGCATATACTTATGTATATAATATATGTGCATATAAATATTTTATCTACATAGCGACCCGTTGGGGAATTTAATCAAATAAGCCCTTTTAACTCAGTGGTAGAGTAACGCCATGGTAAGGCGTAAGTCATCGGTTCAAATCCGATAAGGGGCTTTGGGGTTTTTCAGAAAAGTACATAGTATTCAGAAAATAGAGATATCTTTTTTATTTGGAATAAAAAAAGTAACTAACTAGATACTGCGTTATCATTATACTGAGTTAGAGTATATAGTAGTTCTAGTTAGAAAGTGGAACAATTGTTCAGTAAATTTTCATTATTATGAATAATAATTCTAATTCACCTCTTGAATTACCAGAGATCCTTATTTTTCCTTATAGATCCCAATCAAATTCATTGGAAAGATTCGAAATCAACAAAGGAAAAAGTAAGTGGACCTGACCCATTGAATTATGACTATATCCG